AAAATCTATATGAAAAAATTATATATATAAATAAATTTTTATGATTTGTGAAATTTAATTTAAATTTATTTTACATGTAAATTTTAGTGTTAATTTTTAATTATTTTAATAATAATTATTAATATTTGCAGTAATTAAAATTAAAAATTTAAGGAATTAAGATTTAGTAATATTTAATTTTATTAACAAATTTTGTGCCAGCAGTTGCGGTTATACAAAAAATAATTTAAATTTTATCAGTGTATAATAAATAAGAATTATTATTAAATTAAATATTAAATTATTAAGTGAAATTTTAATTTAATTAAAATTTATATTAATTTTATGATTTATTAAATTTTATAAAAAACTAGGATTAGATACCCTATTATTGAAAATTAAATTTATAATACTAAAATAGTAGATAATAATTTATTGAAACTTAAATAATTTGGCGGTATTTTAGTTCATTTAGAGGAATCTGTTTAATAATTGATAATCCACGAATAAATTTACTTAATTTATCATTTTGTATATCGTTGTTAAAAAAATATTTTTTAATAAAAATAATATTTTAAAATTTTTATATAAAATTAATTCAGATCAAGATGCAGATTATAATTAAGAATATAATGGGTTACAATAAATAAATTTAAATGAATAATATTTTTTAATAAATATTTGAAGGTGGATTTAAATGTAATTTTAATTAGTTTATTAAAATGATTATATATTAAAATATGTACATATTGCCCGTCGCTTTCATTAATAAATTGGAATAAGTCGTAACAAAGTAGAGGTACTGGAAAGTGTTTCTAGAAAGAACAAATTAGAGCTTGATAAAAGTATTTCATTTACATTGAAAAGATATTATATTATAATTAATTTGAGGGGGATAAATTAATAAAGTATAAATAATAAAAAAATTTTTAATATTAAAATAGTTTAATGGGGGTTAAAGTATATTTAATAGAAAAAAATTAAAAAAATTTATAGTAAATTAGTATTGTAAAAGAAATTTGAAATATATTGAAAATAAATTTATTTAAAAGTAAATTTAATTTATTGTATCTTGTGTATCAGAGTTTATTAATAATATTTTTTATTTAAAAATTTTCTCGAATTTAAAAGAGATAATTGATTATTAAAGTTAATGTTGAATAATTATTTTGAATAATTGATTTGAAATGAAATGTTAATCGTTTTTAAATATATCTAGTTTTTTTAGAAAAAAATTTAATTTTAAATTTTAAAAAAATATAATTTTAATTAATTAAAATTATATTTTTAAAATTAAATATTTTAAGGGATAAGCTTTAAAATAAATTTTTATAATAAATTTTTATAATAATTAAAATTTTTAAAATTTATATTGTTTATAAATTTTAATTTTTTATAAATAATTTTAATTAAATTAAAATTTAAAATTTATTTAAGTATTTATAGAAAAATATTTTATAATAATTTAAATTTAGATATAATGATAAAATTAGTATATAATTAAATAAAAATGATTTATTTTTTGATAATTTAATAAAAGGAATTCGGCAAAAATTTATATTCACTTGTTTATCAAAAACATGTCTTTTTGGTTAATAATTTAAAGTCTAATCTGCCCACTGATATTATATTAAAGGGCTGCAGTATTTTGACTGTACAAAGGTAGCATAATCATTAGTCTCTTAATTGGTGACTTGTATGAAAGATTTGATGAGATATATACTGTCTCTTTTTAATTTATAAAATTTAATTTTTTAGTTAAAAAGCTAAAATATATTTAAAAGACGAGAAGACCCTATAGAGTTTTATATTTATATAAATTAGAATTTTTTATAAGATTTAAAATTTTAATATGTTTAAATATTGTGTTGGGGTGATAAAAAAATTTGAATAACTTTTTTTATAAATTAACATTTATAAATGAATAAATGATCCGTAATTTACGATTATAAGAAAAAATTACCTTAGGGATAACAGCGTAATTTTTTTTTTTAGTTCAAATAAGAATAAAAGTTTGCGACCTCGATGTTGGATTAAGATAAAATTTAAATGCAAAAGTTTAAAATTTTTGATCTGTTCGATCATTAAAATCTTACATGATCTGAGTTCAAACCGGTGTAAGCCAGGTTGGTTTCTATCTTTAAATTTATAAAATATTTTAGTACGAAAGGATCAAATATTAAAAATAATTTTATATAATAAGAATTTTAATAATAGTAGGTTAAATATACTATTTTGGCAGAAAAAATGTAATGATTTTAGAAATCATAAATATATAATTTAATTATATATGTAGTAAATGATAGTAAAAGATATAATAATGATGGTTTTGGGGGTATTAATTTTAATTTTAGGTGTATTAATTGGGGTTGCTTTTCTTACATTATTAGAACGTAAAGTTTTAGGATATATTCAAATTCGAAAAGGACCCAATAAAGTTGGATATATAGGAATTTTACAACCTTTTTCTGATGCTATTAAATTATTTACTAAGGAGCAAACTTTTCTTATTTATTCTAATTATATTTCTTATTATTTTTCTCCTATTATTGGTTTTATTTTATCTTTAATGGTTTGAATGTTAATTCCTTATTATTTTAATATAATTAGATTTAATTTAGGTATTTTATTTTTTTTATGTTGTACTAGAATAGGGGTATATACTGTTATGGTAGCTGGGTGATCATCAAATTCTAATTATTCATTATTAGGGGGATTACGAGCTGTAGCTCAAACAATTTCTTATGAAGTGAGATTAGCTTTAATTATATTATCAAGAATTGTTTTAATTATAGATTTTAATATAATAAAATTTTTTGTTTATCAAGATTTAATTTGATTTTTTTTTTTAATATTACCTTTAAGAATATGTTGAATTTCTTCAAGATTAGCTGAAACTAATCGAACTCCTTTTGATTTTGCTGAAGGAGAAAGAGAGTTAGTTTCAGGATTTAATATTGAGTATAGAAGAGGGGGATTTGCTTTAATTTTTTTAGCTGAATATTCAAGAATTTTATTTATAAGAATGTTATTTGTTTTAATATATATGGGGGGATATAATATATCTTTATTGTTTTATTTAAAATTAGTTTTTATTTCTTTTTTATTTATTTGAGTTCGTGGTACATTACCTCGTTATCGATATGATAAATTAATATATTTATCTTGAAAAAGATATTTACCTATTTCTTTAAATTATTTATTATTTTTTATTGGTATAAAAATTTTTTTTAATTAGTTAATAATTTTAGTATAAATTAATAGAATAAATTATTCTTTCTTAAGTTTTCAAAACAAATGCTTTAACAAGCTCATTAATTATTAATTAAAAATTAAATTGTCTCAAAATTTATTAATAATAGGGTTAATAATAAAATATGAAAAATATATAATAGTAAGTAATTGTCCAGTAATAATATAAGGATCTTCTACAGGACGAGCCCCAATTCAAGTTAATAAAATAACAATAGTTACTATTGATCAAAATAATATTTGATTAATTGGATAAAATTGAATTCCTTGGATTTTTTTGTTAAATGTAAAAGGAAGAATAATTAAAATTAAAATAGATATTATTAAAGCAATAACTCCTCCTAATTTATTAGGAATAGATCGTAAAATTGCATAAGCAAATAAGAAATATCATTCAGGTTGAATATGAATTGGAGTTACTAAAGGATTAGCAGGAATAAAATTATCAGGATCTCCTAAAAGATAAGGATTGGTTAATGTTAATATAATTAATAATATTAATATGATAATAAATCCAATTAAATCTTTAAAAGTAAAAAATGGATGAAAGGGGATTTTATCTAAGTTTCTATTAATTCCTAAAGGATTATTAGAACCTGTTTGGTGTAAAAATAATAAATGGATTATAGTTAATATTAAAATAATAAATGGGAATAAAAAATGAAATGAGTAAAAACGAGTTAAAGTAGCATTATCTACAGCAAATCCCCCTCAAATTCAATTTACTAATATTGTTCCTAAATAAGGAATAGCAGATAAAAGATTAGTAATAACTGTTGCTCCTCAAAAGGATATTTGACCTCATGGTAAAACATATCCTATAAATGCTGTAGCTATTAAAATGAATAAAATAATAATTCCTACTATTCAAGTATATTTTAAATTAAATGATTCATAATAAATTCCTCGTCCAATATGTAAATAAATACAAATAAAAAAAAATGAAGCACCATTAGCATGTAAAGTTCGAATTAATCATCCATAATTAACATTTCGACAAATATAATTTACACTATAAAAAGCTAATTCAATATTAGCAATATAATATATAGTTAAAAATAATCCAGTTAAAATTTGAATAATTAAACATAATGCTAATAATGATCCAAAATTTCATCATAAAGAAATATTAGATGGTGAAGGTAAATCAATTAATGATCCATTAATAATTTTAATTAATGGATGAGTTTTTCGTAAAGGTAAAAATTTATTTATCATTAGTTAATTTATTAATTAATTTGATATTCGTAAAGGTCCAAAAAAAATATTAGTAATATTAACTACAGCTACTAAAGTGATAAATAAATAAATAATTAATATTATTATTATAAGATGAGTATAATTGTTATATAATTTTGATAAATTGATTTTATTTTCATTATTAAAAAAAATAAATAAATTATTAAAATTATTTATTTCATAATTATTAATAAAATTTAATCAATTTATATTATATATATATATATATCTTAATAAAATTGATAATATAAAAGTAAAAATTAAAATTATTTTTATAAAAAAATTATTATAAAATATTTCATTAGAGGCAATTCTTGATACATAAATAAATATAACTAATAATCCTCCTAAAAATACTAAAAATAAAATATAAGAGAATCAATATGTATTAATTAATATTCCAGATAGTAAACAAGTTAATAAAGTTTGAAATAAAATTATTAATCCTATTGATAAAGGATGGTTAAAAAAAAATATTATAATAGAGAATATTATAATTAGTAAAGATAAAAATATTTTTGAAATTTCAAAGAATAGTTTAAAAAAAATAATAATTTTGGAGATTATTGATAAAGAATTTCTTTTTCTTTGAAGTTTTTAAAGTAATATACTTATTTTTGATTTACAAGACCAATGTTTTAATTTTAAACTATAAAAACAAATGATAATTTTAAATATATGATTTATTATTTTTATTATGTTTTTATGTGGTAATATAATTTTTATTTCTAAACATAAACATTTATTAATTGTTTTATTAAGATTAGAGTATATTGTATTAAGAGTATTTTTTTTAATATTAATTTATTTAAATTATATTGAATATGAAATATATATATTAATAATTTTTTTATTATTTACTGTTTGTGAAGGTGCTTTAGGATTATCAATTTTAGTTTCTATAATTCGTACACATGGGAATGATTATTTTAAAAGATTTAATTTATTATAATGATAAAATTTTTAATAATAATAATTTTTATAATTCCTTTATGTTTTATAAAAAATATATTTTGATTGGTTCAAATAATATTAATGTTAATTATATTTATTTTTATAAATTTAAGTTTAAATATTAATAATTTTTGTAATTTAAGATATATAATAGGTTGTGATTTAATTTCTTTTGGTTTGATTTTATTAAGAATTTGAATTTGTATATTAATAATTATAGCAAGAGAATCATTATATAAAAATAATTTTTATATTAATTTTTTTTTATTAAATATTATTATTTTATTAATTATATTATATTTAACATTTAGAGTATTAAATTTATTTATATTTTATTTATTTTTTGAGGGAAGATTAATTCCAACTTTAATATTAATTATTGGTTGAGGATATCAGCCTGAACGAATTCAAGCTGGAATGTATTTATTATTTTATACTTTATTTGCTTCTTTACCTATATTAATAGGAATTTTTTTTATTTTTGATTGTTTAAATTATTTAACTATTTATTTTATAAAATTTTTTAATATAAATTTATATTTATTATATATATCAATAATTTTAGCTTTTTTAGTGAAAATACCTATATATTTTGTACATTTATGATTACCTAAAGCTCATGTTGAAGCTCCAGTATCTGGTTCAATGATTTTAGCAGGAATTATATTAAAATTAGGAGGATATGGGTTATTACGAGTTTTAATTCTTTTTCAAAATATTGGTATAAAAATGAATTTTATTTGAATTATTATTAGATTATTAGGGGGATTATATATTAGATTAAATTGTTTTTGTCAAGTAGATATAAAATCTTTAATTGCTTATTCATCTGTTGCTCATATAAGATTAGTAATTGGGGGAATTATAACAATAAATTATTGAGGTTATTTAGGTTCTTATATTATAATAATTGGTCATGGATTATGTTCATCAGGAATATTTTGTTTAGTAAATATTAATTATGAACGTTTACATAGACGAAGATTATTTATAAATAAAGGTATAATGAATTTTATACCGTCTATAAGTTTATGATGATTTTTATTAATATCATCTAATATAGCAGCTCCACCTTCAATAAATTTAATAGGTGAAATTAGATTAATTAATAGATTAGTAAGTTGATCTTGATTATCAATAATTATATTAATTATAATATCTTTTTTTAGAGCAGGTTATAGATTATATTTATATTCTTATACTCAACATGGAAAATATAATTTAAGAATTTATAGATTTTATACTGGAGTTTCTCGTGAATATTTAATATTAATTTTACATTGATTACCTTTAAATATATTAATTTTAAAAATTGAATATTTTATAATTTGATTTTAATTTAAATAATTTAATTAAAATATTGATTTGTGGAGTCAAAAATATGAGAAATCATTTTAAATTATTAAAAATTATTCAATTTGTTTTATTAGATTTTTTTTTTTATTTTTTTTTAGAATAATAAATTTTTTTTTTATAATTTATTTTATTATAGAGAATATAATTTTATTTTTGGAGTGAGAAATTATTTCTTTTAATTCTATAAATATTGTTATATCTATTATTTTAGATTGAATATCGTTATTGTTTATAATATTTGTATTAATAATTTCATCTTCAGTAATTTATTATAGAAAAAGATATATAAGATCAGAGTTAAATTTAAATCGATTTATTATTTTGGTATTATTATTTGTTTTTTCAATAGTTTTATTAATTATTAGTCCTAATATAATTAGAATTTTTTTAGGGTGAGATGGATTAGGTTTAGTTTCTTATTGTTTAGTAATTTATTATCAAAATATTAAATCTTATAATGCAGGAATATTAACTGCTTTATCAAATCGAATTGGGGATGTTATGATTTTAATAGTAATTTCTTGAATAATAAATTATGGGAGTTGAAATTATATTTTTTATTTAAATTTTATAAATAATGATTATTCAATAAAGGTTATTGGAATTTTAGTAATTATTGCAGCTATAACTAAAAGAGCTCAAATTCCTTTTAGTTCATGATTACCAGCTGCTATAGCAGCTCCAACTCCTGTTTCTGCTTTGGTTCATTCTTCTACATTAGTAACTGCTGGGGTTTATTTATTAATTCGATTTAATATATTATTAGTTGATATATTTTTTTTTAAATTATTATTATTATTATCTGGGTTGACAATATTTATAGCTGGAATTTCTGCTAATTATGAGTTTGATTTAAAAAAAATTATTGCATTATCTACTTTAAGACAATTAGGATTAATAATAAGAATTTTAAGAATAGGATTACCAAAATTGGCTTTTTTTCATTTATTAACTCATGCTATATTTAAAGCTTTATTATTTATATGTGCGGGAGTAATTATTCATATAATAAATGATAATCAAGATATTCGTTTTATAGGAGGTATTAGATTATATATTCCAATAACTTCTTTATGTATAAATATTTCTAATTTAGCTTTATGTGGAATTCCTTTTTTAGCTGGATTTTATTCTAAAGATTTAATTTTAGAAATAGTAAGAATAAGAAATTTAAATATATTAATTTTTTTTTTATATTATTTTTCTACAGGTTTAACAATATTTTATACAATTCGTTTATTAATATATTTAATAATTAATGATTATAATTTATTTTCTATTTATAATTTATATGATGAGGATTATGTTATATTAAAAAGTATATTTTTATTATTATTTATAAGTTTAATTACTGGAAGATTTTTAATATGAATAATTTTTAATTATCCTTATATAATTTATTTATCGTTTAATATAAAAATAATAGTTATTTATGTAAGATTAATTGGTTTAATTATAGGGTATTTAATTAGAAATATAAGAATTTATTCTTTAAATAAATTTTTAATAACTTATAATTTAAGAAGTTTTTTATCTTTAATGTGATTTATACCTAATTTATCTACTTATAGTTTAAATTATTATTTTTTAAATTATAGACAAGGTTTAGTAAAAAATATTGATATAGGGTGAATAGAATTGTATAGAGGTCAAGGTATGTTTTATATTATTAAAAATTATTCAATTTTCTATTATTTATATCAAATAAATAATTTTAAAATTTATTTATTTAGATTTATTTTATGAATAATAATTTTTTATTTTATATTATTAATTTAATGAAAATTTAAATAGCTTATATGTAGAGCATAATATTGAAGATATTAAGGAGATTATATAATCTTTAAATATTTATAAAAAAATTTTTTATTTTTACAATGAAAATGTAATGTTTTAATTAAACTATATAAATTAATAAATAAAGTAATAAAGTAATAAAGTAAAGTAAAGAAAAGAAATATTAATGATTTTAATCACTATAAATTAAGTTAGCAGCTTAATTGTAATATATTTCAAATTTAATTGGAATATAATATTCAATAATATCATTAACAGTGATATACCTCTATTTGGTTTCAATTAATATAAATAAGGAGTTAAATAACTCATTCTTTTAAGTCGAAATTAAATGCAATTTATTGCTTCTTATTTAAGATAAATTGATAAATCAATATTTTTTGAATGCAAATCAAATGTTTTATTTAAACTATAATCCTTAATTAGTTCAATTAAGTATATTTTGATTTCATTCATGATATAATCCTAATAGTAAAATAATTAAAAAGAAAAATCTAATTTTTATTAAAATAATAAAATTAACTAAATTAAATGATATAATAATTGGAAAAAGAAGGGCAATTTCAATATCAAAAATTAAAAAAATTACTGTGATTAAAAAGAAATGTAAAGAAAATGGAATTCGTGCTGAAGATTTAGGATCAAATCCACATTCAAATGGAGAACATTTTTCTCGATCTATAAATGATTTTTTTGATAAAATTATAGATAATAATATTATGATGTTAGAAATAATAATAATTAAAATTGATATGATTAATAATAAAATAATTATTTATATTAAAAATGAATTAAACTTTTTGATTGGAAATCAAATATACTAAATATATTATATAAATAAATTAATTTCCTCATCAATAAATTGAAATATAAAGGAATAATCATACTACATCAACAAAGTGTCAATATCATGCTGCTGCTTCAAATCCGAAATGATGTTTATTTGAGAAATGATTATTTAAATGACGAAAAAAACATGTTGTTAAGAAAATTGTTCCAATAATTACATGTAATCCATGAAATCCTGTTGCTATAAAAAAAGTTGATCCATAAATACTATCTGCAATAGTAAAAGGAGCTTCAAAATATTCATATGCTTGAAGAATAGTAAAATAAATTCCTAATATGATAGTAATAAATAATCTTTGTGTAGTTTGTGAATGATTATTTTCTATTAATGCATGATGAGCTCAAGTTACAGTTACTCCTGATCTAATTAAAATGATAGTATTTAATAAAGGAATTTGGAATGGGTTAAATGGAATAATATTTAATGGAGGTCATATAGCTCCAATTTCAATATTAGGTGATAAGCTTCTATGAAAAAAAGCTCAAAAAAATGATAAGAAAAAAAATACTTCTGAGATAATAAAAAGAATTATACCTCATCGTAATCCTTTTGAAACTAAAATAGTATGTTTACCTTGTATAGTTCCTTCTCGGCAAATATCTCGTCATCATTGATATATAGTTATAATAATAATAATATAACCTAAAATTATTAAATTTATATTAAAATTATGAAATCATTTAATTATACCAGTAACTAATGTTATTACTCCAATAGCTCCTGTTAAAGGTCATGGTCTATAATCTACTAAATGGTATGGATGATTATTATTTATTGTCATTAATTTACTTCTCTAGAATAAAGGGTACTTAGAATAGAAATTACATAAGATTGAATAATAGCAACAGCAGATTCTAAAATTAAAAGTAAAATTTGTATAAAAATTAAAATAAATAATATAAAAAATGATAAATTAGAGCTGGTTCTTCTTAATAAAGTTAATAATAAATGTCCAGCAATTATATTAGCAGTTAGACGAACAGCTAAAGTTCCTGGACGAATAATATTACTAATAGTTTCAATTAATACTATAAATGGTATTAAAATTCTTGGTGTTCCTTGTGGAATTATATGAATAAATATATGTTGATAATTATTGATTCATCCGTATAATATAAATCTAATTCATAATGATAATGAAATTGATAATGAGATAGTTAAATGACTTGTTCTTGTAAAAATATAAGGAAATAAACCTAAAAAATTATTGAATAGGATAAAAGTAAACAATGAGATAAAAATAAAAGTTGATCCATTAAATCTATTAATACCTAATAATATTTTGAATTCATTATGAAGTTTATTAGTAATAAAATTTCAAAAAATATGATGTCGATTAGGGATTAATCAAAAAGAATATGGAATAAATATTAATCCAATAAAAGTTCTAATTCAATTTAATGGTAAATTAAATAAATTTGTTGATGGGTCAAAAATAGAAAATAAATTACTTATCATTTTCAATTTATATTTTTAAAAATTTTTTTATTAAAATATAAATTTTTAAAGTTATTAATATTAAAAATATAATAATTTATAATATTAAATAAAATAAAAATTATGATAAAAAAAAAAAGAGATAATAATCAATTAATAGGTATTATTTGAGGGATAAAAGAATATTACTAATGTAATAATTTAAATTTGACATATTTATGTTATATATTTTAACTAATTCTTTCATTAGAAGTAATTGCTAATTTACTATGAAATGGTTTAAGAGACCAGTACTTGCTTTCAGTCATCTAATGATAAATAGTTATTAATTCAATTAATAAAATTTTTAATAGAAATTCTTTCGATTACAATAGGTATAAAACTATGATTAGCTCCACAAATTTCTGAACATTGACCAAAAAAAATTCCTGATCGATTAATAAAAAATCTAGTTTGATTTAGTCGACCGGGATTAGCATCTACTTTTACTCCTAATGATGGAATAGTTCATGAATGAATTACATCAGTAGCTGTTACTATAATTCGAATTTGATTATTTATAGGTAAAATAATTCGATTATCAACATCTAATAAACGAAAATTTTCAGGGGTATTTTTATTATATTGAATTATATATGAATCAAATTCAATATTATTAAAATCTGAATATTCATAACTTCAATATCATTGATGCCCAATAGATTTTAAAGTAATTAAAGGATTATTAAGTTCATCTAATAAATATAATAAACGTAAAGATGGTAAAGCAATAAAAATTAATGTAATTGCAGGAATAATAGTTCAGATTAATTCAATTATTTGTCCTTCTAATAAAAATCGATTAATAAATTTATTAAAAAATAAAATAAATATTAGATAACCTACTAAAATAGTAATTATAATTAAGATAATTAAAGTATGGTCATGAAAAAAAATAATTTGTTCTATTAAAGGTGAAGCACTATTTTGAAGATTTAAATTAGATCAAGTTGGCATTTCTAAAAAAAGGATAATCCTTTATAAATGGGGTTTAAATCCATTACATATCATCTGCCATATTAGAAGTTTCTTAAAATAGGTAATTCATTATAAGAATGTTCTGCAGGAGGTAAATTTTGTAATCATTCAATTGAAGAAGATATATTTAAAGAAAATAAAATTATACGTTGATTAATTATTGATTCTCAAATAATTATTATTATTATTATTATTGATAATAAGGAAATATATGATCCAAATGAAGAAATAATATTTCATGAAGTAAAGGTATCTGGATAATCAGAATATCGTCGAGGTATTCCTGATAAACCTAAAAAATGTTGAGGAAAAAAAGTTAAATTTACTCCAATAAATATTGATAAAAATTGGATTTTTAATAAGTAAGGATTTAATGATAATCCTGTAAATAAAGGATATCAATGAATAAATCTTCCTATAATTGCAAATACTGCTCCTATAGATAAAACATAATGAAAATGAGCTACAACATAGTAAGTATCATGTAATGTTACATCAATAGAAGAGTTGGCTAAAATTACTCCTGTCAATCCTCCAATTGTAAATAAAAAAACAAATCCTAATCTTCATAAAATAGATGGTCTATAATTAATTTGAGATCCATGTAATGTTGCTAATCAACTAAAAATTTTAATTCCTGTAGGTACAGCAATAATTATAGTTGCAGAAGTAAAATAAGCTCGAGTATCAATATCTATTCCTACAGTAAATATATGATGAGCTCAAACAATAAATCCTAGTAAACCAATTGCTATTATAGCATAAATTATTCCTAAACATCCAAAAGTTTCTTTTTTTCCACTTTCTTGTGAAATAATATGAGAAATTATACCAAATCCAGGTAAAATTAAAATATAAACTTCTGGATGACCAAAAAATCAAAATAAATGTTGATATAAAATAGGATCTCCTCCTCCTGCAGGATCAAAAAAAGAAGTATTAAGATTCCGATCTGTTAAAAGTATAGTAATAGCACCTGCTAAAACAGGTAGGGATAATAATAAAAGTAAAGCAGTAATTCCTACTGCTCATACGAAAAGAGGTATTTGATCAAATGATATATGATTAATTCGTATATTAATAATAGTTGTAATAAAATTAATAGCTCCTAAAATAGAGGAAATTCCAGCTAAATGTAAAGAAAAAATAGCTAAATCAACTGATCTTCCTCCATGAGCAATATTAGATGATAAAGGAGGGTAAACCGTTCATCCAGTTCCTGCTCCATTTTCAACAATTCTTCTGGAAATTAATAAAGTTAATGAAGGGGGTAATAATCAAAATCTCATATTGTTTATTCGAGGAAAAGCTATATCAGGAGCTCCTAATATTAATGGAACTAATCAATTTCCAAATCCTCCAATTATAATTGGTATAACTATAAAGAAAATTATAATAAAAGCATGAGCTGTTACGATAGTATTATAAATTTGATCATCTCCAATTAAAGATCCAGGATTACCTAATTCAGTTCGAATTATTAATCTTAATGAAGTTCCTACTATTCCTGCTCAAATACCAAAAATAAAATATAATGTTCCAATATCTTTATGATTTGTTGAATAAAGTCATTTTCGCTAATAAATAAAATGGCTGAGTTATAAGCGATAAATTGTAAATTTATTAACGAGAAAAATCTCTTTTATTAATAAAGGTCTTATAGTCAATAATGATATAAAATTGCAAATTTTAAGGAGTAAGTTTAAAATACTAAGGCTTAAAGAAATTTCTTTTTTTATAATTTTGAAGATTATTAGTTTATATAACTTAAAACCTTTATAAAAATATAAAGGTTCTAATAATTATACCTAGTAAAGAAATTATTCTAAAAATATTTATAATTATTAATAAATAATTTTTTATAAAATTTTTAAATCATTTTATTTTTAAGTAATTAAATATAATAGATGAATATATAATTCGAATATAAAAAAATAATATAATTAATCTTATTATAATAAAAATAAATCTAATAACAAATAATTTATTTGTAATAAGAAAATTAATAATAATTCATTTAGGAAAAAATCCTAAGAAAGGAGGTAATCCTCCTAAAGATAAGAAATTAATTAATAAAGATATTTTTAAGGAAAATTTTATACTTATAATAAATAATTGATTAATATAATAAATATTTAACATATTAAAAAAAAAACATATAATTCTAATTAAAAAAGAATATATTATTAAATAAAAAATTCATAAATTTTCTGCTATTATTAATGCTGCTAATATTCATCCTAAATTATTAATAGATGAGAATGATATTAATTTTCGTAATGATGTTTGATTAATTCCTCCTATTGTTCCTACAATAACATTGAAAATTATAATAAATATTAAAAAATTATTATTTATGTAATATGATAATAAAATTATTGGGGAAATTTTTTGTCATGTTATTAAAATAAAACAATTAAGTCAAGATAAACCTTCAATAATATTAGGAAATCAGAAATGAAAGGGGGCTGATCCTATTTTTATTAATATGGAAGAATTAATTAAGATAGAAAATAAATTATTAATTTCAAAATTTTTTAATAAAATTATTTTTAATAAGATTGAAAATAGAAAATTAATAGATGCAATTGATTGGGTAAGGAAATATTTTAAAGCTGCTTCTGATGATAAAAGATTTTTAGAATTGGAAATTAGGGGGATAAATCTTAATAAATTGATTTCTAATCCAATTCAACATCCCAATCAAGAATTAGCTGAAATAGAAATTAAAGTTCTGAAAAAAAGAATGAAATAAAAAAATATTTTATTTGAATTTAAATTAAAAAAAATCTAAAATAGGGGGTTAGTTTTGTATTATAAATTCAATAAATATATTTTAGTGTAAGATGCACGATAGTTTTTGATACTATTAGATATAGTTTAATTCTATAAAATATAATAAAGGTAGAAATCTACTTTATTTATTCTATCAGAATAATCCTTTAATCAGGCACTTTATTTTTTAAAAAAAAGGGGTTTCCTTTATATTTGGGGTATGAACCCAAAAGCTTAAATTTAGCTTATTTTTAATTTTTTTTTTATTTTATATATGAAAAAGATTAAAAATGGTTTAATGATATAATTAAATCAAAAATTTATCTAATATATATATATATATATATTAAATATTTAATATATTAATATTAAATATTAATATATTAAATATAATTTTATAATTATTAATTATATTAATTTAATATAATTTATTTGAATTATAAAAATTTAAATAGCAATTTAGGTATTTAATTCAATATTATGAAAAAAAAAAGAGAGAAATTATTCAATATTTAATAATTAATATTAAATATTTTATATACTTATTTTTTTTTTATATTTAATATTTAATATTATATATTTATATATTAATATATTTATAAATTATTAATATATAAATATTAATATTTGTTTTTATATAAATATTAGTATAAAAAATTATATTTTGCTTTTTATTTATATTATTTAATAAATATATTAATATAAAAAAAAAAAAAA